ACTTTATCGAGAAAGATTACTTTTTTTAGGACAAGAGGTTGATAGCGAGATCTCGAACCAACTTATTGGTCTTATGGTATATCTCAGTATCGAGAATGATACCAAAGATCTCTATTTGTTTATAAACTCTCCCGGCGGATGGGTTATCCCTGGAGTGGCTATTTATGATACAATGCAATTTGTGCGACCAGATGTACAGACAATATGCATGGGATTAGCCGCTTCAATGGGATCTTTTATCTTGGCCGGAGGAGAAATTACCAAACGTCTAGCATTCCCTCACGCTTGGCGCCAATGAGGTTTTTATTTGAGAGAAAAAAATAAGACTATGCCTTCGCCATATTAATATTAAGTAATAATAGCATGGCACTTTGAATTCGATATCAAAATAAAACAATTTTTATTGTTTTTTTCAAAACATTTGATTATATATCGAGAGAGTAGTATGAGATAAAAGGGATTTCCTATTTTTTTATATTTGAGATTCCAGTTCAGCGTCACAAACTTTTTTATTTTCACACCGGGGGGCTTAGTTGTGTTCTGAAAGAGTTCGAAAATAAAAAACAAGATTATTTTTTCCTTAATTTTACAAAAAGCAACTTTGGGATTGCTGAAACACAGATAAATCAAATAATATTAAATATATATAAAGCAACGGAACCATCATAGTATTTTTGAACGCCTACGAAAGGAAGGGTGGTAATTTGATCATTTACCGATCTGGGTCTGATAGATCCTATTTTTTGAAGGTAAAGGTCAATTTTATTATAGAGCCGTATGCAATGCATAAAAGATGCCCGTACGGTTGTGGTTGTTCAATTCTATCTTTTTTTTTTATTTTTATTCTTTATCTTTCTTTTCTATTCATCATGCAAAACAGAGGAACCCCTCTTTTGTTATACCATCAGGGTAATGATTCATCAACCTGCTAGTTCTTTTTATGAGGCACAAACGGGAGAATTTATCCTGGAAGCGGAAGAGCTCCTAAAACTGCGTGAAACCCTAACAAGGGTTTATGTACAAAGAACGGACAAACCCTTATGGGTTGTCTCGGAAGACATGGAAAGAGATGTTTTTATGTCAGCAACAGAAGCCCAAGCGTATGGAATTGTTGATCTTGTAGCGGTGGTTGAGTGAAAAAGCCCGGATTTTTTTTTCGCGCAAATTCTCGATTTCCTTTTTTATATTTTTGCTGAATTTACTAGAAAATTAAATAGAAGTAATTCAAAATCATCAGGTTAGGATCGATCTAAACCAGCCCATTTTTTATATGATATGATTCAACATGCCAACTATTAAACAACTTATTAGAAATACAAGACAGCCAATCAGAAATGTCACAAAATCCCCCGCACTTCGGGGATGCCCTCAGCGTCGAGGAACATGTACTAGGGTGTATGTGCGACTCGTTCAGATCATGAGCTGGGATAAAGATAAAAAAAAAGAAAACCTTTTCTAGTATCAATGATCAGTACCGGGGAATAGGATAGAATAGAAAAAGAAGTCCGTTCAATTCAGTATAAAAAAAATATATCCATTCTATTGTGTATGAAATTTATGGTTTTCATTGGTGCAAATCCAATCACCTCAATTTAAGATGAGAAGCAATTCTCCATTGGTAACAAATGGTTATCCATTAAGCGGAGAAAATCCTACTTAAAAATAAAAACAGAAAACTTAGGCCCCTCTTGCAAGAACGGACTAACAGGGTTAGCTACCCAGCCAACTTTCATAATTAAATACCGTTACTGTGTAAGTAGATCTAATCGTGAAAGACCTATTACTGGATAATTCATGGGTAGAGCCAAAGAATGTGAACTATACAAGTTACCAATATTAAATGAAGTAAAGGCTCCGGTGTATAGAGAAAACCTCACCGTTTAAGAAGTAACCATATAAACGAAGGAAGCCACTATTTCTTTATCCATTTATATTTTTTATTTATTATATTTTGATACCTAGTAAAATAAAATTTCTTATTTCGAAGTGAAATGTCTAGAAAAAATAAAAATAGTGGTCGGGAAGGTTATAGTAGCCAAAGTCATTGGAATTTTTAGTTTATACATTGGAAAAAAGCTTTGTTATTAATAGACTAGGAAAGGGAAAAAGAATAACTGAAAGAAAGGAAATCTATTAGTTATTCGTCAAAGTTTCATTTATTCAATGACCAGAATTAGACGGGGAAATATAGCTCGTAGACGTAGAACAAAAATTCGTTTATTTGCATCAAGCTTTCGAGGGGCTCATTCAAGACTTACTCGAACAATTACTCAACAGAAAATAAGAGCTTTGGTTTCGTCTCATCGGGATAGGGATAAGCAAAAGAGAAATTTTCGCCGTTTGTGGATCACTCGAATAAACGCAGTAATTCGTGAAATAGGGGTATCCTATAGTTATAGTAGATTAATACATGACCTATATAAGAAACAGGTGCTTCTTAATCGTAAAATACTTGCACAAATAGCTATATCAAATAAAAATTGTCTTTATATGATTTCCAATGAGATCATAAAAGAAGTAGATTGGAAAGAATCCACCGGAATAATTTAAACGGAGTTCCCCGGAGAATGAACTCCGGGAGGGTAAAGTCAAAATGAATGAACACACTCAAAAAAAATCTTTATTCTTACCCGATTCTTTTTTTTCTTACAACACGATAATTAAATATGTATTTTTCATATTTTTCGAACAAAACATCAATCTGCGTTTTAGTTCGGATTTTACTTTTTATTCAAGTAACGAAAGAGTAAGCCTATTTATTTCTGGCTCGAAGACCCGCAGTTTTGGTGGTCGACTCGGTTCTTTCAAACTGTTTCTCATTATTAAGAAAAGGTAACAAAGATAAAATACGAGCTTGTTTTATAGCAATAGTAATTAATCGTTGTTGTTTCAAGGTCAATCTATTCACCCGTCTAGATAATATTTTTCCTTGTTCGCTAATAAATCGACTAATTAAACTCATGTTTCTATAATCAATTCGATCCCCCGATTGAATCGGGGGCAAACGCCTACGAAAAGATCGCTTGGATTTAAGAAAAGGTCGCTTGGATTTATCCATGGTTTGTTTAGTTTATTCCTTATCTCGAAAATCCTATTTCGGTCGGATCTAAAATGAATTAGAATAAATAGGATTTGGTTTGTTTATATTTAATTATGTTATGTTATATATAGAATATTTAACTATGTTCTATATAGAATGTCATTTTTACCCTTCCTTGGAAGGGTTACATACATGTGCTCGATTCGATCTATTTCTTTATCTCCCCATGAATCGTATGTTTGTAACAAAATGGACAGAATTTTATCAATTCCAATCGATTAGGCGTGTTGTGACGATTCTTTTCAGTAATATATCTGGAAATACCCGTTGATACCTTATTAACACCGTTTCGAACACAACCGGTACATTCCAAAATAACCGTTATTCGGACATCTTTCCCCTTGGCCATGAACCCCCTTTGGATTTTTGATTTACTCAACTCTTCTATTTTCGATCCGAAACGAAGAAGAAGAAAGGAAGGAAAAATAGAAGTTATTAACTTGAAATCCAATTATGAAAAATTTCCCTGCAATCAATATACTAAAAAAATTTCTAAACTTTATTTCAAATCACAGTATTTCATTTACATTTAAGTACCCCTTGTATAAGAGTCTTGTCCTAGATCTACCCCACCCTGTTTATTATACCTCCATCCCTAGTTTATTTTTGAATTTAATAATTTATTTAATTCAAACTTGAACCCAAGTCTCGAAGCTGTTGAATACACCTTTCTTTTTTCTCTTTCCTCCCTTTTATTCTAAAAGGAAAAAGGGAAAAAAGAGAAAAAGGGGGCAAAGGATTAGTCACAAATATTTAATTTTATCTCGAATCTTCGTTATTTGGTACCGTATCAATAACTAGAATCAAAAAAAGGGGAATGTCAACGCATCTGGGAAAAAACGATTAATCTCTATCAATAGACCTGCTAAAGACCCGAACCATAGAGTACTTAATACCGGTGCCACGGAAAGATATGTTTTTAGATCTCGCATTGAAAAATCTCCTTCCTTTTTTTATTGTAATCTAAAATGGTAATACATATATGATCAGATGCATATGCAGTTAAGAACCTTGTACACGGAATCCCTAATTCAAATTGAAATATACAACTATCCGGTAAATAAAATTTTTCTTAAAACATAAAAAAAAACGTCCCTTTTGTCCCGAGCATTCCCGAAAACTACTCATTTATTTTTACGACAGGTTCCGTTCCGTATCTCATACGTATATAAGACTTTTCTTTTACTATTATTATATGTTAAATGGGCCCAAAAAGACGAAATGCCCATATAAATTGTATATATCAATGGAGGAAATAACGATGTGGAAAACAAGATAGGAATTCTATACAATGACACTGTAGACCAATTGTAGGGATGTAGCGCAGCTTGGTAGCGCGTTTGTTTTGGGTACAAAATGTCACAGGTTCAAATCCTGTCATCCCTACCTATTACTTCTTCGTTGAGCAGTAACGAGGGATTAATTAAGATCGATTCCAATTATATTAATATATAATCGTTCATTAAATTGGGGTTAAAAAAAGGTGTCTTTACATTCTTGTCTTTTCTGATAAGAAAGCGCTCTTAGTTCAGTTCGGTAGAACGCGGGTCTCCAAAACCCGATGTCGTAGGTTCAAATCCTACAGAGCGTGATTTCGTCCTTATTTTTCTTAGATAAAATTAGACTGAAAGAGCTTCACTAACTTGAACCGCAATCTGAATTTGACCTCCTTTGTATTAAAGAAAGTAGGAGGTCAATCAAAAAAAGCGATAGTAATTAATCAAAGGTCCGATTGATCACCACGCCTATATTGTAAATATGCAGTTACGAATAATCCAGCCAAAGTAACAGGAATTAGACCTAACACGATTCCAAATAGAAAAACTTCAATCATTGCAATTTATTTGAAAGTAGAAAAAGGAGGTAATATCTATACCTAAATATTAATCTGAATTACCAT